CATTGAGCTCCTTCATGCCTACCCTAACTAGTTATTTCGGTTTTCTACTAGCGGCTTTAACTATAACCGCAGCTTTCTATATTGGGCTGAGCAAAATACGACTTATTTGAAATTCAGATTTGAACTGCGCAAAACTCAGAAAAATAAATCTTTCTGCGAAATTCTGTGTACTCTAAAATTACTTACCGGGTCAATTGCCAATTCTTGGTCATTGAGATTGATGGTAATTTGGATTAATATTTAGGGAGAGATATTACCTCTTTTTTTCTCCTTTCAAACAACTTGAAATGATTGAAGTTTTTCTATTTGGAATCGTCTTAGGTCTAATTCCTATTACTTTGGCTGGATTATTTGTAACTGCCTATTTACAATACAGGCGCGGCGATCAGTTGGACCTTTGATTAATTAATATCACGTTTTTTGGAGGTCAAATTCAAATTGCTATTCGAGTTAGTGATGCTCGTTCAATCTAAGAAGAACGGACTCGCGCTCTGTAGGATTTGAACCTACGACATCGGGTTTTGGAGACCCACGTTCTACCGAACTGAACTAAGAGCGCTTTCTTATCAAAACAGATAAGACTGGAAAGAAAAGGGTTGGATTCTTTTTGTAAGTTCAATACATCATGGATAGACTATACATAGGATCATAAGAATGAAAGATTATATCTGTCCAATTTGACTCGATTTCACCGAATCCCCCGTTACTGCTCTCTCGAGTAGTTATAGGTAGGGATGACAGGATTTGAACCTGTGACATTTTGTACCCAAAACAAATGCGCTACCAAGCTGCGCTACATCCCTCCAATTAGTCTACAGTGTCATTGTAGAGAATTCCCGTCTTGTTTTCCACATCGTTTTTTGTCTATCGATTCTATATATAGAATTTATCTGTCCATTTCGTCCTTTTGGTCTCATTTAACATATAATTAATATGCATTAAGATTCATACAAAAATTTTATCCATTTGAAAAATGGAACGGAATCTGTCGGAAAATTCAATGACTATTTTTGGGGAATGCTCGAGACGAAAAGGACGTTTTTATCTTATCTTTTAAGAAAAATATGGAATATAGTTACGGGATCATTGTACATGTCAATTTGAATTCGAAATTCCGCGGACAATTCTAGTACAATTAAAAGTGGTCGTTAACTACCTATGCATCTGATCATATATGTATTATCATTATGTATTACAATAAAATGAAGGGGGTTTTCAATGCGAGATCTAAAAACATATCTTTCCGTGGCACCGGTACTAAGTGCGCTATGGTTCGCGTCTTTAGCAGGTCTGTTGATAGAGATTAATCGTTTTTTCCCGGATGCGTTGACATTCCCCTTTTTTTCATTCTAGTTAGCGACGTGGAAAAGAATAAAGACGATTAGAACTACAATGAAATAGCTGTCACTAATCACGTCTCCCCCTCTATTTTTCTTTTCTCTATTTCTCTTTTCTCTATTTTTTATTCTTTTTAGAATAAGGGAGGAAAGAGAAAGAAGAAAAGTGGATTCAACGGCTGTGGGATTCGGATTCAAATTAGAATAATAGAATAATATAGGAATGGAAGTAGACTATAAAATGTGGGTCTAGCGAAGAGTATTATACAAGATACTTAAACGAAATCGTGTACTGTGATTTGAAATATCGTTGCGAAATCTTTGGATCTTATTTGGATATATTGATTGTAGCAAAATTTTTCATAATGTGAGTTCAAGTTAGCAACTTCTACTTTTTTCTTTCTTCTTCATTTCGAATCGAAAGGAAAAGCGTTGAGTAAATAAAAAATCCAAAGGAGGTTCATGGCCAAGGGTAAGGATATCCGAATAACAGTTATTTTAGAATGTACTACTTGTGTTCGAAAGGGTGTTAATAAGGCATCAAAAGGCATTTCCAGATATATGACTCAAAAGAATCGGCACAATACGCCTAATCGATTGGAATTGAGAAAATTCTGTCCATATTGTTACAAGCATACGATTCACGGGGAGATAACGAAATAGCTCGAACCGAGCACTTGCACCCTCCCGAGGAGGAGGAAAAATGCCATGCTAATTATTGCTAAGATAATTTGAATAGAAAGAAAATCCTATTGTTTTTATGTATTCTAATTCATTTTCTAGATCCAACCGAAATAGGATTTTCGGTTTAAAGAAATAAATTAAACAAACCATGGATAAATCCAAGCGACCTTTTCTTAAATCCAAGCGACCTTTGCTTAAATCCAAGCGATCTTTTCGTAGGCGTTTGCCCCCGATCCAATCGGGGGATCGAATTGATTATAGAAACATGAGTTTAATTGGTCGATTTATTAGTGAGCAAGGAAAAATATTATCTAGACGGGTAAATAAATTGACCTTGAAACAACAACGATTAATGACTCTTGCTATAAAACAAGCTCGTATTTTATCTTCCTTACCTTTTATTACTAATGAGAAACACGGTGAAAGAAACAAGTCGACCGCGAGAGTCCGAAAGAAATATAAGTCAGACAGAAAGAAATATAAGCCAGACGGAAAGAAATATAAGTCGACTGTGAGAAACACACAGAAATAGAAGGCGACCGTGAGAGACAAAAAAAATAGGCTTACTCTTTCGTCACTTGAATGAAAATTCACACCCGAACTCAAACGCAGATTGATGCTTTGCGCAAAAATCCGACAATCCGGACCGGCTTTGCTTCTCGTTTCGTAAGACAAAAACAAATAAAAAATAAAATCGGATTCAGAAGTCAAACTCCAAATTTTTGATTGAAAGTGTTGAGTCCTATTTCTTTTTTGATTCATTTTGACTCTACTTTCCCGGAGGTCATTCTCCGGGGAACTCCGTTTAAATTACTCCGGCGGATTCCTTCCAATTTACTTTTTTTATGATTTCATTGGAAATTAGATAAAGACAGTTTTTATTTGCTATAGCTATTTGTGCAAGTATTTTACGATTAAGAAGCAACTGTCTCTTGTATAGATCATGGATGAATCTACTATAGTTATAATATACCCATTCGTCACGAATTACTGAATTGATTCGAGTGATCCACAAACGACGAAAATTTCTTTTTTGCCCATTCCTATCCCGATGAGACGAAGCCAAAGCTCTTATGTCTTGTTGAGTCTTTAAAAGACCTCCCCGAAAGCTTGATATAAATGAACGTGCTTTTGTTCTACGTCTCCGAGCTATATATCCCCGTCTAGTTCTGGTCATTGAATATGCATAAATCAAACTTTGTCGAATAACTAATTGATTTCCGTTCTTACAGTTATTCTTTTTCCCCCTTCCTAGTCTATTAATAACCCAATGAGTTTTTCCAATGTATAAACTCAAAATTCCAATGGCTTTGGCTACGATAACCTTCCCGACCACGATTTTTTATTTTTTTCGAGACCTTTGTTTTACCTCACAATTTGAAATTGGATTCTACTAGGTATTAAAAAGATAATAAGAAATATAAATTATAAAGCAATAGTGGATTCCATCGTTTCTATGGTTACTTCTTAAACGGTGAGGTCTTCTCTATACACCGGAGCCTTTAATTAATGCTATTGGGAACTTGTATAGTTCACATTCTTTAGCTCTACCCATGAATTATCCAGTAACTAGGTCTTCACAACGAGATCTACCTATACAGTAACGGTATTTAATTATGAGGGTTGGCTGGATAGCTGACCCTGTTAGTCCGTTCTTACAAGAGGGTGGCCGAATCTTTGAAATTGAAACCAAGAGTTCCTCCGCTTAATGGATAAGCATTTGCTACCAATGGAGAATTCTTAAATTGAGGTGATTGAATTTACACCACGAGAAACCATAAATTTCCTACACAATGAAAGGCATATGATCCATTTTCGTTTTTTAGATAGGAAATAGAGTTCATTTTTTCATTCCAGCCTATTCACCGGTACTGACCTTTGATACGGGAAACTTGTTCGCTTTCCTTTGTTCTAGCTCATGATCTGAACGAGTCGCACATACAACCTAGTACACGTTCCTCGACGTTGAGGGCATCTCTTAAGAGCGGGCGATTTTGTGACATGTCTGATTGGCTGTCTTGTCTTTCTAATAAGTTGTTTAATAGTTGGCATGTTGAATCATAGATATAGATATAATTGGATGGTTTAGATCCATCCTAACCGGATTATTCCGACTTAACCGGATTATTCCGAGTCAACTCGGTCGGTAGGGGTAATCTCAAATTAGGGATTTGCGCGAAATACAGGCTAGTATCATTTACGCCCTTCACGCCCTTGAAGCCCTTGAAGCCCTTGAAGCCCTACAGAATCAACAATTCCATAAGCTTTGGCTTCTTCTGGTGACAGAAAAACATCTCTTTCCATGTCTTCGAAGACCATCCAGAAAGGTTTGTGCGATCTTTGTACAAAAAAATTTGTGATCTCTTCACGTAGTTTTAGCACCAAATCTGTGTCCATGATTACCTCTTCCATGTAGCCTTGAATAAAAGTACTAGTAGGTTGGTGGATCATTACCCTGATGATATAACAAAATAAAAGGTTTTTCTATTGTACATGATGAAGGGAAGATAAAAGAAAGAGAAAAGAATAGCAAGAAAAAAGATAGAATTGAACAACCGTACAGGCATCTTTCTATGCATTGCATACGGCTCTAGAATAAAATTGATCCTTACGCCCCCCAACGAAAGAGAAAAATAGGATTGATTAGACCCCGATCGGAAAATGATCAAATTACCACCCTTCCTTTCGTGGGAGTTAAAAACTACTATGATGGCTCCGTTGCTTTCTATATTTCGTTTTTGTCTATGATTAAGCAATCCCAAAGTTGCTTTTTATTTGATTAAATACCCTAAGTAAAAAAGAATCTTTTTTTTCACTAGTTCCGAACATAAATATTATTAAGAGATCTGCCGTGTGAAAAAAAGTTTGTGACGCTGAACTGCACTGCCGATCGATAAGAACACATCGGAAATACCTTTTATCTCATACTACTCTCTCGATAAAAAATCTAATGCTTTGAAAAAAACTTTTGTATATCGAATTCAAAGTGCCATGCTATTATTACTTTTTTATTCATATTGCATATGGAGATTCATTTTTCATATGGCGAAGGCATAGTCGTCTTTTTTCTTTCAAATAAAACCTCATTGGCGCCAAGCGTTAGGGAATGCTATACGTTTAGTCTGTGAGCCTCCGGCCAGGACAAAAGCTGCCATTGAAGCGGCTACTCCCAGACAGAGTGTATGTACATCTGGTAGCACAAAATTTATCGCATTATGAACAGCTAGCCCATGCATTACTCCTCCACCCATAGAGTTTATAAATAAAAATTGCTCTTGGTTACAATCGTCGATATTCAGAAATATCATAAGACCGACAATTTGATTCGCCGTCTCGGGACTAAGGTCTTTGAATAAAAAAAGTGCTCTTTCTCGATAAAGTCGGTCGATTAGGTTAAAATTGTATTCCGTAGGAACCGTACAGGCGCCGTTTGGCGCATACGGTTCAAAAAAATTTGCAAAAAAATCAATGTGTATATTCCAATCCCCTTTCGGATTTCAGAGCATGCTCTTTACTGACTCCTAATTTGTCTTCGATTTTTCAATAAAGATGAGTTTTGATTCCTTTCCTTATAAAAAAGAATTCATTAAACGGATCGAATTCACTTTTCATTGATGTATTCTTTCATCGAGATCCAATCCAAATCACGATGTCATTTTCTTGTTCCAAACTGGGCCTCTTTTATCTTACTCTTTTTAGGTTTATACTCTACTCCGGGTAAAGATCTGCCCGCCTTCGATTTGCACATATAGGACAAATACTCCCCTTACCACTTCTTTTTTCTCAATCCGTACAGTCCGGCAAATATTTGAGGTCTTTATACATATTACTCGATTGATTAAGAGAACAGTTTAAAATCACTTCTATTTCCAAAGAAGATTTCTTTAGAAAGCGGAATCCCTTTATAAGGAGTAATGGTAGATATATTACCAATTGGTTTTTTTAAACGAAGTCTGGATATTTCAATTTCGTAGTCCAACCGAGCCAGCCATAAATTATTTAAATTGATAATAGTAATTTGAATCCCCTTAAAAAAAGGATCTAATTGCACTTCACGCTCCAAATTTTTGATGATCCAATTCATCTTTTTTGGGCGAAATAGAGGATCTCTTGATCGGGGAGAGAAGGGGGAAAGCCCATATGACCCAATAGATCTGCCAAGTCGCACTATAAGTCAACCCAAGTTGCTTCCTCGTCTTCGTCGTCGCCAGGAATATCATAAGGTATTTTTGGCACACCAACAGGCATTAAATGAAAGAAAAAATCAAAAAATATTATACTTTAGATGTGAAAACGTAAGAAGGGTTTTATTGTTTTTATAATATTGTTCTTTATCAAAAATGCATAAAGAAAGACAGAATGAATAAGATCAATTCGTAGAACTAGGCCCCTGTAATCATGAACAAGGATGGGCACATTCATTTATAGAAAAGGCATCACGCGGCCCATTGCGTATTGGTACTTATCGAGTATAGAATAAATCTGCTTCTCTTTTTTCCTACGAACGAAATTGTTCCATTCTTCCTAATAGAATCAAACAAATTCTGAACCCTTGCTCTGAACTAAGCGCCCTCTCCTCGGGGGACGTAACATCGGCAGAGTATAGTCGTGTCCAATGTAATAAAGTTGCGTAGTGTCTTTTTTCTTTGATAAAGGGGTATTTTCATGGGTTTGCCTTGGTATCGTGTTCATACTATCGTATTGAATGATCCCGGCCGGTTGCTTGCTGTTCATATAATGCATACAGCTCTGGTTGCTGGTTGGGCCGGTTCGATGGCTCTGTATGAATTAGCAGTTTTTGATCCTTCTGACCCCGTTCTGGATCCAATGTGGAGACAGGGTATGTTTGTCATACCCTTCATGACGCGTTTAGGAATAATCAATTCATGGGGTGGCTGGGGTATCACAGGAGGGACTATAACATCTCCGGGTCTTTGGAGTTACGAAGGTGTCGCCGGAGCGCATATTGTGTTTTCGGGCTTGTGCTTTTTAGCAGCTATCTGGCATTGGGTGTATTGGGATCTAGAAATATTTACTGATGAACGTACAGGAAAACCTTCGTTGGATTTGCCCAAGATCTTTGGAATTCATTTATTTCTCGCGGGGGTGGCTTGCTTTGGTTTTGGTGCATTTCATGTAACAGGCTTGTATGGTCCGGGAATATGGGTGTCCGATCCTTATGGACTAACTGGAAAAGTACAACCGGTAAATCCAGCGTGGGGCGTGGAAGGTTTTGATCCTTTTGTTCCGGGAGGAATAGCCTCTCATCATATTGCGGCTGGGACATTGGGCATATTAGCAGGCCTATTCCATCTTAGCGTCCGACCGCCCCAACGTCTATACAAGGGATTGCGCATGGGTAATATCGAAACGGTCCTTTCCAGTAGTATCGCTGCTGTCTTTTTTGCAGCTTTTGTTGTTGCCGGAACTATGTGGTATGGTTCAGCAACTACCCCGATCGAATTGTTTGGACCGACTCGGTATCAATGGGATCAGGGGTACTTCCAACAAGAGATATATCGACGAATTAGTGCGGGGTTAGCCGAAAATCAAAGTTTATCAGAAGCTTGGTCTAAAATTCCCGAAAAATTAGCTTTTTATGATTACATCGGCAATAATCCGGCAAAAGGGGGATTATTCAGGGCGGGTTCAATGGATAACGGGGATGGAATAGCGGTTGGATGGTTAGGACATCCTATCTTTAGAGATAAAGAAGGTCGTGAACTTTTTGTACGTCGTATGCCCACTTTTTTTGAAACATTTCCGGTCGTTTTGGTAGATGGAGCTGGGATTGTTCGAGCGGATGTTCCTTTTCGAAGAGCCGAATCGAAGTATAGTGTCGAACAAGTTGGTGTAACTGTTGAGTTCTACGGTGGCGAACTCAATGGAGTCAGTTATAATGACCCTGCAACTGTGAAAAAATATGCTAGACGCGCTCAATTGGGTGAAATTTTTGAATTAGATCGTGCTACTTTGAAATCCGACGGTGTTTTTCGGAGCAGTCCAAGGGGTTGGTTTACTTTTGGACATGCTTCATTTGCTTTGCTCTTCTTCTTCGGACACATTTGGCATGGTGCTAGAACCCTGTTCAGAGATGTTTTTGCTGGGATTGACCCAGATTTGGATGCTCAAGTAGAATTTGGAGCCTTCCAAAAACTTGGAGATCCAACTACAAGAAGACAAGTAGTCTGATCCAACCTTCTTTTGATGTCTTTCGAATCTATTTTCTTTTTATGATTTGTTAGTGATTTTGATATTGATAGAGGGTAGCAGAGAAATCTTGCTTTGACTCCCCGTTTTTTTGTCTCTTGCTCTTTCGGTAGCCGGGAGATGGTCCCCAATAAAAGAAAGAAAAAACAAATAGGTATGGAAGCTATAATTGTAAATCACGATCGAATCTATGGAAGCATTGGTTTATACATTCCTCTTAGTCTCAACGCTAGGGATCATTTTTTTCGCTATCTTTTTTAGAGAACCGCCTAAAGTTCCAACTAAAAAATGAAAGTCTTTTCATTATCTCGATTTCAATTGAAGTAATGAGCCTCCCAATATTGAATATTGAGAGGCTCATTACTTCAACTAGTCCCCATGTTCCTCGAACGGATCTCTTAGTTGTTGAGAAGGTTGCCCAAAAGCGGTATATAAGGCGTACCCAGTAAAACTTACAAGTAAACCAGATAGAAAGACGGCGACTAGGGTTGCTGTTTCCATTATTAGAAAATTTCAAGAACACAACGGATCTATGATAAGATCGTTTATTTACAACGGAAGAGTATACAAAGTCAACAGATCTCAATGACTACAATAGGATTTATGGTTACACAAACTGTTGAGAACGATTCTCGATCCGGTCCAAAACGAACGAATGTGGGCAGTTTATTAAAACCATTGAATTCGGAATATGGTAAAGTCGCTCCGGGGTGGGGAACGACCCCTTTGATGGGTGTCGCAATGGCCTTATTTGCGGTATTTCTATCTATTATTTTGGAGATTTATAATTCTTCCGTTTTATTGGATGGAATTTCAATGAATTAGCTCGATAAGAACTCCAACCTAGCTTTTCAATACCAAATGAATCCTTTAGAGCTCGGATTTTTAGCCTGTTCTCTTTTGGTAGTTCGATCGTGGAATTTTGTTCTGTCTTTCTGGAATATGAGTGTGTGACTTGTTATAATTGATCCTATTGATCGGACAGAGAAGGGGTCTGTCATCTTCAGAGAGACGGTTCTACTTCGTCGGATATTTATTCGAGTATCTGAAACACGGAATATAGGAAATAGATTCCGAACTATTTTAACTATGATTCATACTTAATATTCAGACCTCGCGGCCGGACCCCTAAAAGTTTTTTCAAAGAATTCGAATTTAGAAATCGCAATTTCTTCTTTTAAACAACCATTTATGCTTATTTTGACTCAAAGCCAAAGGTTTCTTTGGATTTTCTTCAATTTATCTATTCGTGAAATAAGTGATGATCCAATCATTCTTACTCAAGGAATCTTTAGGCTTAGCTTCGTCTTTTTATTGAATCATCGTGGTTCTAGTATGCATCTGAGGTTGTAATCGATTCAGCGGGTCTTAACAAGAGAATTCCTATTAATAATGACTAATAAAGAAAACAAATCAGAAAAAAAGTCCACATTCTAACAAAAAATAGGGAAGAGAGCATTCAAGAGGCCCGTAAAGATGAAGATAAAGCCAACGGAGCCGACTTGAGAATTTGGTATTATCACCACAAAGACGAGCTTTTGGATTTTTCTTCCTTCGGATCTTCAGAGAAGATTGAATCGGAAATGAAAAAGTTTCAAACTTTCTACCATTTCCCCTCCAACCGATTTTGGGTGTTTTTGCTTGAGCTGTACGAGATGAAAGTCTCCTATACGGTTCTTTGAGGGGGAATCGCACCTATCTCAATAAAGTCTATGATTGGTTTGAAGAACGTCTCGAGATTCAGGCGATTGCGGATGATATAACTAGTA